TTTACCCATTAACATCTTAGAAGATTTTACAAAGCCCTTATCCCTTAGTTTTCGACTTTTCGGGAATATCTTAGCGGATGAATTAGTAGTTGTTGTTCTTGTTTCTTTAGTACCTTCAGTGGTTCCTATCCCTGTCATGTTCCTTGGATTATTTACAAGTGGGATTCAAGCTCTTATTTTTGCAACTTTAGCCGCGGCTTATATAGGTGAATCCATGGAGGGCCACCATTGAAATAGTCCTTTTTTTAGCTTAGCACAAAGCAATGTATGTGCGGCTCAAGATGATTTATTTACTTAAGGAATAGAAATATACAAGATTCTATATACGATAGAAAGGAATAGGAACAAAAAAATTTAAAAATTTAAAATAAGGCTATTAGAGAGTTGTAAAAAAAAAAGGAAAGAGATCTAAAAGATCTTTTTCCTAAAATTCTGCTTTCGTCCACTTAATATCCTACCTTTCCTCGACGAATATTAACTTTCTATTATATTGGTCAACCGATCTTCTTATTCAAATCATAATTTGAATAAGATATATATTTAGGATGTGTGATTAAATAAAAAACAGGAGAAACGATTCTACTTTTTTAGAGTTGATTTTATTCAACAATTGACCAAAAGAAAATATTAATAAATAATAAATTGCATGAACTTAGATCAATCAAATAATGATATTTCTATGCAATAATTCGCCCTAATTAATTTAATTTTATTTGCCCATTTAGATTGTATTCGGTTGGAATAATGATAAATAAACCGGAAGGGAGAAAATAATTTACAAAAAAAGAAGGGATTTCTAAAAAATGGATTGATTCTCGAATCCGATTGAATCTAATGGTTTACGTTATGGAAGAAAGACATGTATATGTGATATTAGATATTGACTAGTTCTATATGAACTAAAGATATATTTCATTTGCTCTACTACTGTGTGTGGGTTCCAATAGAAGTCCTTTCGTATCGTTGTGGCTGTGAATTTGCTGAATAAACAGCTGAAATCAAGAAAAGATGGAATAATTGAAATAACAGCTCGGAACCAAGAAATGGAACAACGAAAGTTGTGTTGTATGGATTCACAAAAACTCTGTGGATAGAAACGAAAAAAGAGATATCGAAGTAATTCTGATGATTCAATAATATTTTTAACTTAAATTCGAAGTTCTTAGTTACTTCGACTGGATGAATCCTATCGATGGAATAATTAAGTCATAATTCATTGGTTGATTGTATCATTAACCATTTCTTTTTGTTGGTACGAGGAACTTATCATGAATCCACTGATTTCTGCCGCTTCCGTTATTGCTGCTGGATTGGCCGTAGGGCTTGCTTCTATTGGACCTGGAGTTGGTCAAGGGACTGCTGCGGGTCAAGCCGTAGAGGGTATTGCGAGACAGCCCGAGGCAGAGGGAAAAATACGAGGTACTCTATTGCTTAGTCTAGCTTTTATGGAAGCTTTAACGATTTATGGATTGGTTGTAGCATTAGCACTTTTATTTGCGAATCCTTTTGTTTAATCTTATAAATAGGAAAAATACATATTTTTTCCTATTTTATTGCCTTGGACTTGTCGTTTGCTTTTAAAAATTAGATCAAGATTTCACTCCTACAATTCCTTATTCGTTAAGAAAATAACCTACGGGGAGGGCTGATTTGCAGATGAGGAATTAGCATACCGACTCGCTTTCATCCTTCCCGTTCGTAGTCCAAGGGAAATTCTTTTTATGAGGTCTTGCAAGAATCAAGGGGTAGTTCATACTTTATAACTCGATTTCAAAAAAAAAAAAGAATAAATAAAAAAGAGGGGCAAAGTGATAGAAAAAGAACTCTAGTCGATTTTTTAGTCTATCTATAAGAGGAGATTATATGAAAAATGTAACCGATTCTTTCGTTTCTTTGGGCCACTGGCCATCTGCCGGGAGTTTCGGATTTAATACCGATATTTTAGCAACAAATCCAATAAATCTAAGTGTAGTGATTGGCGTATTGATCTTTTTTGGAAAGGGAGTGTGTGTGAGTTGTTTATTTCAAGAATAGGCTGGATCCAATCAGCTGTACCTTTTTCCGTTAGAATTAGGAAAGAAAGGTGCATGATCTCGCGAATTACTTCTTAAGAAATTATATGTAAGAACCACAGCATTTCGTGATTAATTGGGAAATCGACTTTGATTCTCTAGCAACCAACAATGTGGGGCTCTTAAGATGGTTAAAGCAAACCGTTTGAAGTCTAGACGCAGCATGGTACTCTTTCTACTACTATGTTAATATAGAGATGGTTTTAAAATGAATATTTTATCGATATAGAACACTCATCTCGAGAAAATGATTTGAACCACTTATTCTAAAAACGGGGCATTTTCCCTCTTTTATGCAATGCTGAATCGACGACCTATGCCTTATGTATAAGTAAGAAGGATTTTTTGGATTTGAACTGAAGAAAAAAAAAGAAACAACTTTGCTGACAATTACATATTTTTTATTTTGTCAGAAGAGTCCTCCAAGT